GGTTTTCAGTACTTGTAATCCAAGCGCAGAAGCGCTCCCATAATGAAACGCCTTCGCGTCTTTCTAAAGTTGCTGTCATAATAACATTTTTATAATTTTAATTCTTCCCAAGTAATTTACTTGTTATTTTTAATTATAAAACGAATCATAAATAAAAGCTAGTCAAATTTGAAATTACTTCTAATAAATTAAAAATTATAATATAATTTAAGTAAACTATATTATAATTTTTAATTTATGTCGCATACAGTTAAGATATATGATACATGTATTGGTTGTACACAATGTGTCAGAGCATGTCCTACAGATGTGTTAGAAATGGTTCCATGGGATGGCTGTAAATCTGGCCAAATAGCATCTTCACCCCGTGTTGAAGACTGTGTTGGTTGTAAAAGATGTGAAACAGCATGTCCTACAGATTTTTTAAGTGTAAGAGTATATTTAGGTGCTGAAACTACTCGAAGTTTAGGGTTAGCTTATTAATATTAATTATCAATAACTAACTTTAGTAAATATAATAAGCTTATTGAAAAATAAGCTTATTTCTAAGATAACCAACCGTAACTATGTAAACCTTTACCTAAAAAATTAACCCCTAAATAACAAACCCAAATTACAAAGAAGCCAAGCGCGCCAAGTATGGCTGTTTTTTTCCCTTCCCATCCTTTTGTAATTCTTGAATGTAAATAAGTAGCAAAAATTATCCAAGTAATTAAAGCCCAAGTTTCTTTTGGATCCCAGCTCCAATATGAGCCCCAAGCTTCATTTGCCCAAACCCCACCAGCAATAATTCCAATTGTTAAAAAAGGAAATCCTAAACCAATAATTCTGTAACTCCAGTTATCTAAGCTATGCAATAATTTTAATTTTCCTAACTCTGAAACTTCATCTGATGGTGAAAAAAGTTTTGTTTCGTAATAGTCAAGCATAACATTGTACAAAGGTAAATATGACTCATCAATTAATTGTAAATCAACATCTTCATAGTTTGATACTACTAAAAATAGAATACATAACAGTGATCCCATTATTAATGTAGCATAACTTAACATCATCATACTGACATGCATCATTAACCAATTTGATTGTAATGCAGGAACTAAAGGACTTGATTTTTGCATTTCCGGAGATAAAGTTAAATTAGCAAATCCGCTAATTAACAAAGCAACAGGTATGAGAATTGCTCCCATTAGCTTACTTTTGGTTTTGAATTCAAGAAAAAGATAGATTGTTAATAATGTCCAGGTTAAAAAAAGCAATGATTCATATAAATTACTTAATGGGAAATATCCTGCTACAATCCATCTTGAACAAAGAATAAAGAATAACAATAGATTTGCTAAAATCCCACTAAATTGCCCCACTTTAGATAATATATTTGTCCAATTAAAGAAAAATAAATTAAGCCAATAAATAATCATGGCAAATAGTAAAATTCCAAAGACTATGTTTGATGAAAAATTTTGAATATTATTCCAGTCCATTTAATTTTTATTTAATTATTATTACAATAAAGATCTTGTTTATTATTATTTTAATATAACATCTTTTATTTTATGAATTTTGTTTTTCGGATATTTTAATTTCGAGCGATTGAAATATCCGAAAAAATAGCCCTATTCCACTAAATCTAAAAATTGACACTTTTAACAAAAATTAAGTAATATCTATTTAATTTTTATTAGATCACAAGGAATGTCAGGAACAGTAAAATATGAAATGATGATTCTTCTAACAGAAGAATTTAATGAAAGTGAATTAAAAACTTGGGCTTTTAATTATGCAAAAGCTTTACAAAATTTAAGTGCATTAGAGATCTCAGTCATTTCTCGGGGTAAAAGAGATTTAGCTTATTCTATCAATAATCGAAAAAAAGGAAATTTTATTCAAATTAATTTTTCCAGTATGCCTAAATATTTGAACAAATTTATTGCTGATTTAAAGTTTGATACAAATATTTTAAGATTTTTAATTTTGAATAAAAAAGATTAAAGTAAGATTTAAATTTTACTTTAATTTTGAAAAATTATAATAATCTTGATAGAATAAAATAAGTTGATGTATTATCCTCAGTAGCTCAGTGGTAGAGCAATCGGCTGTTAACCGATTGGCCGTAGGTTCAAGTCCTACCTGGGGAGTATTTAGTAAAAATTAAAAAATGATTGACAATTCTGAAAAATTAAAAATTGGAAATAAATCTTTTTCTTCTCGTTTAATGTTAGGGACCGGTAAATACAAAAATCTTGAAACAGCTGTTAAGAGTATTGAAACAAGTGACTGTGAAATTGTTACGGTTGCAATCCGACGGCTACCGACAAACTTGCATAATGATAGTAATAATTTTTTAAATACATTAAATTGGAAAAAATTATGGTTACTTCCCAATACAGCAGGCTCTCAAACTGCTGAAGAAGCTATTCGGATGGCTTTTCTGGGGCATGAGTTAGCTTGTCAAATTGGACAAGAGGATAATTTTTTTATAAAACTTGAAGTAATCTCTGATCCTAAATATTTATTACCTGATCCAATAGGAACTTTAAAAGCCGCCGAATTTTTAGTCAAAAAGGGTTTTACGGTATTGCCTTATATTAATGCAGACCCTATGTTAGCTTTACATTTAGAAGATTTAGGCTGTGCGACTGTAATGCCACTTGGATCACCGATTGGATCAGGTCAGGGACTAAATAATCTTGCAAATATTAAAATTATAATTGAAAATTCAAGCATCCCAGTTATTGTAGATGCAGGTATTGGAACAGCAAGTGAGGCAGCAATGGCTATGGAATTAGGTGTTGATGGTGTATTATTAAATACAGCAGTCTCTCAATCTAAGAATCCAGAAAAAATGGCCTATGCAATGAATTTAGCCGTTAAATCAGGCCGTTTAGCTTATTGTGCCGGTCGTATGGAAAAGAAAATATATGCCAGTTCAAGTTCACCTATGAATTTACTAAGTAAAATTTAAAATTAACCAAAACTCAAAAATAGTCATTTCCATATACAAAATCAAGCTTGTTCATAAACTTGATTTTGTATATGGAAATGACTCAGAACAATGACGATTTCACATTATTCTTTTGTTTCTTGATTCGATAAAAGTTTAGGATCAACATGGTCATAATTAACAGTTACAACAACTTGATTCTCTAAATCAACGTCGACAATAAGCTTTGTCTTTGGATATAAAGGTTTTGCCAAAAATTCACATGCTAAATTATCTTCCAAAAGATTAATCACCGCTCGTCGCAAAGGACGGGCACCATAAATTGGATCAAATCCTTGTTCTACTAACATATGTTTTACTGGATCTTTAACTATTAATGTAATTTCTTTTTCTTTCATTCGATCTTTTAATTGTTTGATCATAATTTCCGAAATTTGAACTATATCTTGTCGTGTTAAATGACTAAATACAATAATTTCGTCTAACCTGTTTAAAAATTCAGGCCGGAAATATTTTTTTAATTCTTCATTAACTAGAAACGTAATACGTTTAAAAAGAGCTGGATCTAATACCGGATCACTAGCATTAGATAAGAAATTAGAATTAATGTCGAAATTACTTGAAGATGGTTTTCGTGTTTGAATCCCACTTTCCTTTTCAATAATTTTTGCCCCAACATTTGAAGTCATAATAATTAGCGCATTTTTAAAATCAATTGTTCGACCTTTGGAATCTGTTAATCGCCCATCATCTAGTATCTGTAGTAATAAATTAAAAACATCTGGATGAGCTTTTTCTACTTCGTCAAATAATACAACCGTATAAGGTTTACTGCGAACCGCTTCAGTTAATTGACCGCCTTCGCTATATCCAACGTAGCCTGGAGGTGAACCAATTAATTTCGCTACTGTATGCTTCTCCATGTATTCGGACATATCAAGCCTAACCATAACATCTTCACTTCCAAACATATAAGATGCTAATGCTTTTGTTAATTCAGTCTTTCCAACACCAGTCGGACCTGCAAAAATGAAACTTGCAATTGGACGATTTGGGTTACGTAATCCTACACGTGCACGCCTAATTGCTTTTGATACTGAAACTATCGCATGATGTTGACCGATAAGCCTTTCATGTAGAGTTTCTTCCATTTTTAATAGCTTTTGTGACTCATCTTCAGAAATTTTAGTCATAGGAATCCCTGTCCAACCAGCAATAACTTGTCCAACATCTTCTTCCATTACCATATCAATATGAATACGTTGAAGTCCTGCTTTTTCATTAATTTCTAAAGATTGTTTCATAATTTGAATCTGAATTCGAACTTCCATCTCATAGTCTAACAATTGTCCCGCAACGTTATAATCTTGATCACGAATTGCACTCTCTTTTTCTTTTAGTGTTTCTCGCAATTCTTCCAATAATAATAAAATTCCGTCTGGTAGTCGTTTATTTTCTAATCGAACTAGTGATCCAGCTTCATCTAAAACATCAATAGCTTTATCTGGTAAAAATCTATCTGCTATGAATTTATCACTAAGTATAGCTGCTTCTTCTATAGCTTTATCATGATAGCACAGACTATGATGGTTTTCTAATTTTCTACGTAAACCATATAATATATTAATAGTTACTCCAACTGTAGGTTCGTCAACTTTAACCGGTTGAAAACGTCGTTCTAATGCAGCATCTCGTTCAATATATTTACGATACTCTTCTAATGTAGTTGCTCCAATACAACGGAATTTCCCTCTCGCTAATGCTGGTTTTAAAATATTTGCAGCATCTACAGCACCTTCTGCCGCCCCAGCACCAACTAATGTATGAATTTCATCAATAACTAAAATAATTGATGGTACCATCTGTGCTTCTTCTATAATGCGTTTTAGTCTTTCTTCAAACTCACCTCTATATTTTGTTCCTGCAAGCAAAGAACCTAAATCAAGAGACATAATTTCCGCAGATTCTAAAAAACGAGGGACTTCTTTAGTCAAGACAAGTTGTGCTAAACCTTCGGCTACAGCTGTCTTTCCTACTCCTGGCTCCCCAATCAGAACTGGGTTATTTTTTCTACGTCTAGCTAAAACTTTGATAACATCGAAAATTTCATTATCACGCCCAATTACTGGATCTAGTTCACCTGCTATAGCGTCTTCTGTTATATTATCTGTATATTCGTTTAATGTTGGTGTTAAATCACCATCTCTATCAAGAATCCGTTTTTCTGATTCGGTTAATGGGCGTAGAATTTCCTCTTGATTCTCTTTGATTAAACTTAATGTTTTATTTCGTAAATGGATAATATCCACATCTAATTTCTCAATTGTTCTAATCGCTACACCATCTTCTTCAGCAATCAGGGCTAACAAAATATGCTCTGTCCCAACATAGTTTTGACCAATATCTTTACCCTCTTGAACTGCCATTTCTAGAACACGCTTTGCCCGTGGTGTAAAAGGGATTTCTGACGCAACAAAACCTGTACCGCGCCCTATATAGTTTTCTACTTCTTTACGTGCTTTTTTTAAAGTTATACCTAGTAAACGGAGAGCTTTTCCCCCTAAACCTTGACGTTGGCCTACAACTCCTAAAAGTAGTTGCTCTGTTCCAACAAAATTATGCCCCATTCTTCTTGCTTCTTCTTGTGAAAGCATAATTACTTTTATGGCACCTTCAGTGAATTTTTCAAACATAAAATAGATATATTGATATAATTAGTTTATTAAAAGATTTGAATTTCTATTCACAATCGTTTTTAAATAGGTTAAAAAACAATAGTTATTATTATTATTGACTTTTGAGTTTTAGAACTGTTATGCTATTAATAATAGTGGCGGTATGGCCAAGTGGTAAGGCAGTGGATTGCAAATCCTCTATCCCCAGTTCAAATCTGGGTGCCGCCTACACATTTTTTGCTATACTATTGCTTTTATTTATTCCTTTTTATATAATAGTTTTATAAATAAGCGGGAGTGGTGGAATTGGTAGACACAGCGGACTTAAAATCCGCCGCCTATAACAAGGCGTGACAGTTCAAGTCTGTCTTCCCGCATACATACGTACATATATCGCTGATTTTAAGATTTAAAAAGAATCTCATAAGATATGATAAATCAATTACAGAAATATTGCAATTATTATAAAGAATTTAGTTTATTATTTTTTTGTTTTCTTCACTACTGTTAATTAAGGATGTTATTTATAAAATCAAAAATATTTTATAAATAACAAAATACAATTATTAGTTAATAACTGCTACGATAACAAAATACGGTATAATACTCCTGATGGTAAATCCGATTCTGATAACAAATTAAAAATATCAACACTTGAATCGTAATGGATTTCTATGATTCTCTTATGAATCCTCAATTCAAAATGTTCACGCGAATCTTTGTCGACATGCGGAGACCGTAAAACACAATAAATACGCTTATCGGTCGGAAGGGAAACAATTCCCACATTGTCTAGATCAATATTTTGAGTAAGATCAAGAATTTTACGACATGAAGTCATCAACAGTTCATGATTAAATGATTCTAACCTTACACGAATTTTTTCATTCATTTTTGTTGACATAAATTTAATTATTTATTTAGGAAAAACTTAAAAATACAAATATCAGAATAGTAGATCAAAAAAATACTAACAATATTGTATATATTTTAAACACTTAATAGCGGAAATGTGCAAAAGCTTTATTTGCTTCTGCCATGCGGTGTGTTTCTTCTTTCTTTTTTATAGTATTACCAATATCATTAGCTGTGTCAATTATTTCACTTGCTAATTTTATTGACATAGTTCGACCAACTCTAGTTCGCGAATTTCTAATTACCCACCGTAACGCTAAATTCGTTGCTCGAAACGAACTTACTTCAATTGGTACTTGATATGTTGATCCTCCTATACGGCGAGCTTTGACTTCCACGATTGGGCTAGCATTTTTAATAGCTTTTTCAAAAATCATTAACGGATCTTCATTTGTTTTAGTTTTTATTATCTCAAAGGCTCCATTAACAATATTTTGCGCTATCGTCTTTTTACCGGATTTTAAAATTCTTTGAATTAGTAAACTAACTAAATAACTATTGTATTTAGGATCTGCATCAGGAAATCTTTTTTTTGAAATATTACGACGAGACATAAAATATTTTAAAGTATTTAAGTGTTATATAATTTGTTCAATTATAATAATAATAATTAGCTGAATTATTAATTTCACTAATTTAGTTATGATTATATTTTCTAGTTTTGCAGTAACAATTACTTATTACCTTTAGGTTTTTTAACTCCATATTTTGAACGGCGTTGCGTTCGATCTTTTACTCCACCGCTATCTAAAGCGCCACGAATAATATGATAACGAACCCCTGGTAAATCTTTAACACGTCCACCACGAATTAAAACAACTGAATGTTCTTGTAAATTATGTCCAATACCTGGGATATACGCTGTAACTTCAAACCCGGATGTTAATCTTACTCGAGCTACTTTTCGAATAGCCGAGTTTGGTTTCTTTGGGGTTGTTGTATAGACTCTTGTACAGACACCGCGTCTTTGCGGACAATCAAGTAACGCAGGTGATTTTGTTTTTTTCTTAATTTGTATACGTCTTGAACGAACTAATTGTTGAATAGTAGGCATGTATTTTAAAAGTAATGTAGAAATATAAAATTCTTTTATTTAGTTTTCCGTTGAACTTAATCCGTATTTTTTCATAAAGCGTTCAACACGTCCTTCTGTATCAATTACTGTTTGAGAATCTGTATAAAAAGGATGATTTCGAAGCCAAACATCTACGTTTAATTCAGGTTTTGTTGAACCGATATAACAAATAAGTTTTCCGTCAAAGAAAACAGGACTTTCTTCAAACCAAGTAGGATGAATTTCAGGTTTTGGCATATTATATATTTAGTAATATTATCGTTTTGAAAATTGAGGTGCTTTTCTCGCTTTACGTAAACCATATTTTTTACGTTCTTTTATACGAGAATCTCTTGTTAAAAGACCATGTGGTTTTAATAAGGAGCGATTTTGTACTTCCATTTTACACAGAAGCCTAGCAACTCCTAATCGAATAGATTCAGCTTGACCTGTAATACCTCCACCTTTTACAATTGTAATTATATCAAACTGTTTGTCTAAATTTAAAATTTTTAAAGGTAACCAAATATTGTTTAAATAAGATGGATTATATTGTAAATATTTTTCACCCGGAATATTATTAATAGTAATATTTCCCTCACCTGGAATTAGAAAAACTCGTGCAACGGATTGTTTGCGTTTTCCAACCCCGATTTTATCTTTTTGAAAAATTGATTCGATTTTAGCATTCATAAACTTATTTTAATGATCTTTATAATTTAGTTCCATTTAAATGGAATCGGTTTTTGAGATTCATGCGGATGTTGCGAATTATTGTAAACGCGTAGTCGTTTGTAGAATTTTTGTCGTAAACCATTCGGTAACATATTTTTAACCGAACTTTCAATAATTCGTTTTGGAATTTTTTCAAAAATTAATTTTAAAGAACTACCAGGTCTCCCTGGACTATATGCACGATATTTAGGGTGTCCTATAGTCCATGAATCTAAATGCATGGCTTGTGCATTTATTACGATTACATAATCACCTATATCCATTGATGGGTGATAATCCACTTTGTGTTTTCCCTGTAATATCGTAGCAATTATTGTTGCTACACGACCTAGTGGCTTATCACTAGCATCGACTATATACCATTTTTTTGAATTATATTTAGAAACTGAAATAAATGTCTCATTCATAGATTATCTGACTTATTAAAAAGTGAAAGTTGTTATTTTAAGATTATTCCTAATTTATTTTTTAGAGTCATAAAAACTTCGTCTGCTGATTTACGCCCAAAATTTTTAAGCTCCTGTAATTTTTTTGGAGAATATTGTAACAAATCCCCTATAGTATTAATTTGTGCACGTTTTAAACAATTATACGGTCGAACTGATAGTTGCAACTCCTCAATTGGAATATTTGTATACGGATTTATAGGGACTGTTAGATTGTCTGATATGAATTCACTAGTTTTATCAATTGTTTTGTTCTCCATAAGAGAACTAAAAAAATTTATAATAAATTGTGACGCTTCCGAAATTGCTTGTTCTGGTGTTATACTACCATTTGTCCAAACATCAAGAATTAAACGTTCACTCACATCTTCAGAATTATCATAAACATTTTCAATTTTAAAATCTACCTTTTTAACAGGCATAAAAATTGCATCTATTTGTAGAAAGTCATCAGATTCATTGTTGAAGATTTGTTCAGAAAGTTTGTATCCAGTACCATATTCAATTTTAAATTCAATTTCTAGTAAATTTGATGTAGAAATTGTTGCTATATAATGGTTTGGATTTATAATTTCAACCATTGGTGGTAGTTGAATTAAATTAGCAGTAAGAACTGCCGGACCTTGAATTTTTAAACGGCCAAATTGAGGCTCTTTAGTTTTAGCAGTTTTTAAAACTATTCCTTTTAGGTTTAATAAAATTTCTAATATATCTTCACGTACCCCTGATATTGTAGAAAACTCATGTTTAACACCCGCAAATCGAACAGCTGTAATACATGTTCCTCCTAAATCACCTAATAGAATTCGTCTTAATAAATTTCCAATAGTGATACCTTGACCAGGGCGTAAAGCGTTAATTAGGAATTGGCCATATACTGTTTCTGATTCAGTCTTTTCGGATTTCAAACATTTAATTTGAAGATTTATCATATTTTAAATTTATTATATAAATCTTAAAAATAATAAATTAAACTCGACGACGTTTTGGTGGACGACAACCGTTATGTGAAACTGGCGTAATATCTTGAATAGCGTTAATTTCAAAACCAGCGGCTTGTACAGCTCGAATCGCTGTTTCGCGACCAGATCCTTGCCCCTTAACTTGTATTTCGACGTTCTTTAACCCAGAACTTAAAGCATCTAAAGATGCTTTTTGAGCTGCAGTCTGAGCTGCAAAAGGAGTACTTTTTCTTGTCCCTTTGAAACCAGTGCTTCCAGCTGAAGCCCAAGAAATTGTGTCACCTGACATATTTGTAATAGTAACAATCGTATTATTAAAAGTAGATTGAATGTGAACAATACCTGAAGTACTAATATTTTTTATCTTTTTAGGGCTGGTTTTTCTTATTTTTTGTGCCATAAAATTAGTTATTTTTTATTTATTTTTTCTTACCTGTTACAGTTTTCTTAGTTCCTTTCCTAGCACGAGCATTTGTTCGAGTTCGTTGCCCACGAACAGGTAGACTATTTCGATGTCTTTTACCTCGGTGACAACTAATCTCATTTAGGCGTTTTATATTTAAACCATTAAACCTTCTTAAATCACCTTCTAATTTTAAATTAATTTTTTCTAATTCATCCCGTAACGCAATTGTTTCTTCATTTGTCAAGTTATCTGTCCTAGTACTTGGACTAATATTAGTATTTTTAACAATTTTTCGTGCAGAAGTTAAACCAATACCATGAATATATGTTAAAGCATACTCAATTCGTTTATTTCTCGGTAAGTCTATACCTATTAATCTTATCACTTAAAAAACTCCTTTAAATTATTAACCTTGTCTTTGTTTGTGCTTAGCATTTTCACAAATTACCATAATTTTTCCGTTTCGTTTAATTACACGACATTTATCACACATTTTTTTTACAGAAGGACGAACTTTCATTATTTTATTAGTTAATATTTTTAATTGTTTAATCAAACATATCATTATAGATATTTGATAAATAGATGCTGCGCATCTCTCTAGATAAATCAAGAACAACACCTACTAAAATTAACAGAGAAGTAGTACCTAATCCATTAAAGCTTGAAACAGGTAAAATGGCTTCAATAATATTCGGTAAAGTTGTAAGGATTGCCAATATAAAAGCTCCTAATAATGTAACCCGCTTCATTACTTGTTTTAAGTAGAATGTTGTTTCTATGCCTGGTCTAATACCCGGTATAGAAACTGCCATTTTTTGCAATTCATCTGAAACATCTTTGGGATTTAGTACAATTGTTGAATAAAATGAGCTAAATAGCAAAATTAATATGAAATAACCAACCCAGTAAATAATTTTTGAAGATTGTATTATTGAGGGAAGGGTTAAAAATGGCAATAAACCTAAATTACTAAAATAATTTGGAATAACTAAGACCGCAGTTGTTAATATAATCGGCATAACTCCAGCTTGATTAAAACGCAATGGAATATAATTGTTTTCTGGTAAGACTGAAAAGGTTGGTAATGATTGCCCTAACTGTTTAGAAGAAATTAATGGAATAATTCTTGCACCCTCTTGCAATAAAATAATTCCAAAAATCGCTATAAAATATATTGCTCCTATAATTAACCAAGAGCTAAAGTTTAGACTCTCGCTATTTTCGGAAATTAATTTTTTTCCTAAATTAGGAAAACTTGACAAAATATTAGTATAAATTAGCAATGAAGCCCCATTACCTAAACCATACTCAGTTATGAGTTCACTTAACCAAAGAACTATCATTGAACCAGTAGTCAACCAAATAATAATTTCAAAAGCTAAAAATGGACTCCAATTGAATAAAGCTCGCTTTAAATAAAAAGCTATCCCCGAACTTTGAATAAAAGCCCAAATCAAAGTAATTAAACGAGTTAATTTATTAAGAGTTCGTTTATTTTCACTTGATCTATCTTTTTGCAATTTTGCTAATTGTGGAAAAATGGTTACCAATAATTGCATTAAGATTGATGCATTGATATATGGAAAAATGTTTAAAGTAAATAGCCCAACAACAAAAGTATCGTTACCAGAAAAGGTACTTACGAAACTTTTGACTAAAGAATGCCGTTGAATATAAAAGGCTAAATAACCATGATCAATTCCTGGAACTGGTAAAAAAGTCCCAAGCCGAATAAAAGTTATTATCCCCAAACTTAATAAAAAACGTTTTAATAAAATATTATTGTCATTACTCTTTTTCATTTCCCTTTCAATTTTTTTAAAGTTTTTTATTATAAATTTAAATCACGGATTTTCGCTACATCAGATTTTGTTCTTAAATTGCTTAATCCAACTATTGCAGCACGCGCATTATTTAATAAATTATCGGAACCTAATTGTTTTGCAATTACATTTTTAACTCCTGCAACTTCTAAAACCGTGCGAACAGCTCCGCCAGCAATTACACCAGAACCTTCAATTGATGGTCTCAAAATAATTTTACATGCGCCAAAATTACCAGTCACAGCATGGGGTATACTTAAACTTTTTGTAATTGGTACGGTAATTAAATTTTTTCTAGCATCTGTCTTTGCTTTTTTAAAAGCATTTATAACATCATCTGCTTTTGCAACCCCAACCCCAACTACACCATTTTCATCCCCGATTACAACAATAGAACGAAAACTTAATTTTTTACCACCTTTTGTAACTTTTGATACTCGACTAATCTTTATTAATCGTTCCAAAAATTTTGGCTCATTTAATTTATAAGAACGGCGGCCATTTTTTTTTAGTTTATTTACTTCTTTTAAATCATTAGCCATAAAAATTTATTTCTTTAAAATTATTTTATTTATTAAAATTCTACTCCACCATCTCTTACCCCATCTGCTAGAGCTTTGATTCTCCCGTGATACAGGTAAGGACCACGGTCAAAAACAATTTTAGTAATGTTTTGGCGAAGACTAAGTTTCGCTAATTTTTGACCCATTAACCTCGACGCATTGCAAGTTCTACCATTTTTTAAATCAAATTTTATATCTCTATCTAATGTTGAACAAGAAATCAATGTATTAGAAGTTATGTCATCGATTATCTGAGCATAAATGTTTTCATTTGAACGGTATACAGATAAGCGAGGTCGTTCTAAAGTCCCTTTCATCGAACCTCTTAAACTATTGCGTTTTAATAGTTTATATTTTGCAGGTTTTAGTTTTTTATTTTTATTTTTAAGTCTTAATAAAACTTTCTTTGAAAATTTCATACTTTTTTATTCTTTAAATCAATTTATGTAATATATTTACAATTTTTTTAAATACTATTTTTTACCAGATTTACCTGCTTTTCTAATAACTCGTTCTCCTTCGTAAAGGATACCTTTTCCTTTATATGGCTCTGGAGGACGCCAAGACCGAATTTTCGTTCCGAATAAACCTAATTCTTCTTTGTTACACCCTTTCAATTCGAGTGTAGTATTTTTGATAACTTGAACTGAAATCCCTTCTGGGATTTGCATAATAACTTGGTGGCTATAACCTAAATTTAGAATAAGCTCTTTACCTTGAACTACACCTCGATACCCGACACCAACTAAATTCAATAGAATTGTAAATTGTTCTGAAACTCCAATGATCATATTGTTAATTAACGTTCGATATAATCCATGTAAGGCTCGATTTGTTTTTGATTCATTCTCCAAGTTTACAATTAAAATACCATTGTCTTGTTTTACACTTAAACAATTAGGTAGTGTATTATGTAATAGACCAAATTTTCCTTTAACACTTATTTGTAGATCAGTACAAGTAACAACAACATCTGTTGGTATTTTAATTGGTAATTTTCCAATACGTGACATAAAATCTCTCCAATTACCAAATATAACATAAAATTTCGCCACCAATTCCAAGTTGTTCAGCTTTAAAATTAGTCATTACTCCTTTTGAAGTTGAAACAATTGCAATTCCTAAATTTCCCAGGACTTGGGGAAGATTTTTTGCACCCGCGTAAACTCTTAATCCTGGTTTACTTATCCGTTTTATTTTTTTAATAACTGGTTCGCGTAATTTTCCTTTATATTTTAATGAAATAATAAAATATCGATCTGGATTTTCTTCATATTGTTTCACCTCTTCAACAAATCCTTCTTCTTTAAGAATTGACGCAATTGCTAAGGACATCTTTGTAGATGGAATTTGGACAATTTGATGTTTTACTAAATTCGCATTTCTGATTCGTGTTAACATATCTGAAATCGTGTCTGTAACCATAATTTGTGCTTTTAATATCGTTTTTTTTTATAGATACATAGAAATATCAATATTATTTATTCTTGAGCCCACCGTTTTCGGCGTAGATGTTTTTTACGATCCCAAACTTGACTTATATCTTGTAAAGATTCATATCTTTCATAATACCCAGAATCATTTAATGGGAATCTTAAGAATTTTAAAAGAACCATTCCATTGAAAATATTGTTAAAAACAGTTTTTTTTGAATATGAAGATATAACTAAGGTAATAGTAAATCCTTGCACTTGAACGACATCTTCATAATCTATTTCAGGGAATATCAGTTGTTCTTTTAAACCAAAACTATAATTGCCTGCTTTATCAAAACTTCTTACTGATAAGCCACGAAAATCACGGATTTGCGCAAAAGTAAAGAAGATTAGTTTTGTCAAAAATGTATACATTTTTTCTCCACGTAACGTTACTGTCAAACCTAATTCCATATCTTCTCGAATTTTGAATCCGGCAATCGCCTTTTTCGATTTAGTTATTACCGGTTTTTGCCCTGTAATTTTTGTAAACTCTTCAATACTTTTTTTCAATATATTAGTATTTTGAGCTGCTAAGCCTAATCCACGATTAATTTGAATTTTCTTTAATTTTGGGATTTTATGGCAATTTCCAAACATTTTTGGATTATTGTGAGCTAAAACAGGTTGAATTCCTTCCTCGTATTCTTTTTTGATATTATTTAATAAACGATTGATTTCAGCTTTTTCTTCTAATAAATGAGAATTACGCATATTATTTAATTATTTTGAAGCTCTTTTGAATTTAATTTTACGTTTGAATGATGAATTGGAGCTTCAATTTGTTTAATTTCTCCAACTTCATTATCGTTATTTGATTTAATACATTTAAATTTAAAATTAATACCTTTCACTAAAATTTTACCTGTATTTTTATACAATTTTATAACTTCGCCTGTTTTATTTTTTTCTGAACCAGAAATTACTGTAACATCATCACCAATTTTGATATGCATTTTTTGTAATTTACGCATTTATAAAACCTCCGGTGCTAATGAAACAATTTTTGAATAATTTTTATCACGAATTTCTCTAGCAATAGGTCCAAAAACTCGTGTTCCTCTAGGGTTATTTTCAAGATTAACAATTACGGCAGCATTATCGTCAAATCGAATATACATACCATCTTGACGTCTAATTGTTTTACAAGTACGTACAATAATAGCACGAACTATATCTGAACGTTTGATTGGCATATTTGGTAATGCTTCTTTAACTACACCAATTATAGTGTCACCTATTCGCCCATATTTCCGATTACCACCAAGCACTCGTATACACATAATTTTTCGAGCTCCAGTATTATCTGCCACTGTTAAAACAGTTTGAGGATAAATCATATAAATTTAATCTTACGTATTAATTAATTATAGCTGATTTTGAAAGCATTTTCATTGCTAGCCAACGTTTTCGCCGGCTCAACGGACGATATTCTTGAATTAAGATTTGATCACCAATATTACATGCATTATATTCATCGTGAACTAGATATTTTCTTGTTTTGACAACGGTTTTATTGTAAATCGGATGCGGATATCGATTTTCTACTTTAATAACAACCGTCTTTTCCATTTTGTCACTTATTACAATACCGATTTTTTCTTTTACTGGCATTTTAAATTCCTTAATATTTTTCACTAAATATTTTAGTGTATTATTTCTCAATTGAGTCTGATCTTAATTTTAAAAGAGTCTTCAAATGGGCTACTCGTCTTTTTGTGTGTTTTATTTCATGAGATTTAAATGATTGACGAGTAGCTTTTTTAAATCTTAGGGTAAATAATTGTTTTTTACTTTTTACAATTTCTTCCGATATTTCATCATTTGAAAGCGTCGTAACATCATTAAATTTTGGTATAGCCATAGTTTATTCAAAATTGTTTTTAATAATGAATTTTGTTTTAATTGGTAACTTATAAGCTGCTAAATTAAGTGCAGCGCGTGCAATATCTTCAGGTACAGATGCTATTTCAAATAAAATTGTTCCTGGTTTAACAACTGCTACCCAGTAATCTACTGCACCTTTACCTGAACCCATACGTGATTCTGCTGCTCTAGCAGTAACAGTTTTATCAGGAAAAACTCGGATCCATAAAGATGCACCCCGTTTTGTATAACGTGTAATAGTACGACGAGCAGCTTCAATTTGACGTGATGTAATCCAGGTTGGTTCCAAAGCTTGTAAACCAAAATTACCAAATGATATTTCATTTCCTCTGGTAGCTTTTCCTCTCATTCTTCCACGATGGTACTTTCTGTATTTTGTTCGTTTTGGACTTAACATAAGAAATTAATATCTATATACTATATAAATTTTTATTTTTTTAAAATTTCACTCTTAAATAACCAAACTTTAATCCCTAAAACCCCATAAATAGTATTGGCTTCTTTAGTTGCATAATCAATGTCTGCTCGTAAAGTTTGAAGTGGTACTCGACCTTCTCGAATCCATTCACTACGCGCAATTTCTGCACCATTTAGTCGGCCCGAAACTTGGATTTTGATTCCGCTAACTTGATCTTCTCTTGCACACTGCATAGCTTCACGAATAGCACGACGAAAAGCAACACGGTCTTCTAATTGTTTTACAACTAAATCGCCAATCAAAGAAGCATCTAAATTAACTTTTTCAATTTCAATGATATTTATTGTTATTTGTCGATCTGCAGGTAACATTTTTTTTATTTTTTTTAATAAAATTTGTATACCTAATCCTTTGTTACCAACGAGTGCACCAGGACGTCCTGTTTCAATATTTAATTCAATTTGATCATTTAAACCATTACGATTGATGATAATATTTGAAATACTCGCTTGTTTAGTTAATTTACTCAAGTATGTACGTATTTTATCATCTTCTTCTAATAAGTTTGAATATTGATTCAATTTAGTATACCAAGAAGATTTATGATCTTGTACAATCCCTAATCTAAATCCCAATGGATGTGTTTTTTGACCCACGGTATTAATCCTTTTTTAAAATTTTTATAACTCTGTTAATTTTTAGATTTAACAACAACTGTTATATGACAAGTTGGTTTTACGATACGGTATGCTCGTCCTTGAGCACGAGGTCGAATTCTTTTTAATTTGGGCCCTTCATCTGCATAAACTTCATCAATAAATAATTTTTTCTTATCTAAATTATAATTATTTTGTGCATTTGCTGCTGCTGAATACAATACTTGCCAAACTGGGCCGCCAGCGCCATAAGGTAAGAATTCTAATATCATTAAAGCTTCTTGATAAGAACGTCCACGAATTTGATTTAAAACACGTCTGACTTTATGAGGTGACATGCGAATATATTTAGCTACTGCTTTTACTGATTGAGTATTAGACATAAAGTTTTTACTTCATATTTTTAAATTTTGAAATTAATCTTTTAAATAATAGGGTAAAAATAGAATTTTACCATAAAGTTTCTTTTTTTCTAGGCGGAGCTTTATATTGAAATCCTAATTTAATTATTAGATTATAGTTATAATTTAAATTATGTACATTTCTATCAATAAATTGGTTAGCATTTATTGTTTTTTTTACATAAATATCTTCGATCCAAAGTTTTAAAAGATTTGTAGAATGATTATTTTCACTATATGTAGCCACTGAATATAAAATTTGCAGGATAAAGTTTCGTTCTATAATATTGTCAATTTCTGAAACAATTTTTAGTGCTTTATAAAATGATCTTCTTCTCAGACATTTTAATATTTTATTTGTATCTTTAGATACTAGCTGCGTATTTTTTGCATTTATCATTATGAATTCTAAAACCATCGGACTTCGATAAACGCGAGGTAATTCTTGGCATTTTGGGTGTGGTACAAGTATAGCCATATTTATCTTTATCTAACGTTTTGATTTTTTATCTGTTTTGATATGTGATCTAAATGTTCTAGTAGAAACAAATTCGCCTAACTTATGTCCAACTAATTGATCTGAGATAAATACAGGAACATGCTGTTTGCCATTATAAACAGCAATCGTATGACCCACCATATTTGGTAAAATAGTTGAACTACGTGACCAAGTAATAATTGTATCTTTACGATTATTATTATTCATGTTATCAATTTTTTTTAATAAATGATAAGCAATAAAAGGTCCTTTTTTTAATGATCTTGTCATATGTATAATAAATTAAATTTTTCTTAAGTAACTATTTAATTACCTACGTCGAAGAATATATGCATTACTTAGTTTTTTCTTATTCCTTGTTTTTATACCAAGTGCAGGTTTACCCCAAGGTGTTAATGGTCTTGTTCGACCAATCGGCGTTCGTCCCTCACCACCACCATGTGGGTGATCGCATGGATTCATTACTGAACCACGAACAGTAGGTCTTTTTCCTAACCAACGAGTTCGTCCTGCCTTTCCACTTCTAACTAAAAAAGCATCATTAAAACTAATTTCGCCAATAGTCGCAAAACATTCTTTTCTAATTAATCGAATTTCTTTTGAAGGTAGACGTAATGTTACATAATCACCTTCTTTTGCAAGTATTTTAGCAGAAGTTCCTGCAGCTCGGACAATTTGCCCGCCTCGATTTGGTATTAACTCTATGTTATGGATCGAAGTACCTAATGGAATTTGTTCTAATGGCAAACAATTTCCATTTTTAAATGGTGAATTTGTGCCTGAAATTATCGAATCACCAACATTTACATTGTTCGGATGCAAAATATATCTTTTTTCACCATCTTTATATTTTAGTAAGGCAATTCTGGCATTACGGTTTGGATCATATTCAATAGAAGCAACTGTTGCTTCAATATCATGTTTATTACGCTGAAAGTCAATTAACCTATACCGTTTTTTATGCCCACCACCCCGGTGACGGACTGTTATAACACCACGATTATTTCTACCTTTACGTCGATGATTGGATTTTATTAATTTTTTTTCTGGTTTAACGTTTGTAATTTCATCAAATGATGAAAGGGCTCGATTTCTTGTTCCGGGAGTATATGATTTATAAATACGAATACTCATAAGATTATAGTTTTATAAGTTTTAATTTTCTGCGAATAAGTTTATTGTGTCACCTTCAGATAGAATTACGATTGCCTTTTTATAATGTGATTTCCAACCAAGATATTTTCCTACTCGCTTCTTCTTTTTTGGTAAATGACAAGTATTAACTTTTATAACTTTTACATCGAATAAATATTCAATTGCAGATTTGATTGCAAGTTTATCAGATTTCGGATTTACAATAAAACTATATTGATTATTCTCTAATAATCTTGTCGCTTTATCCGTAATAAGTGGATATTTAATAGTATCCGCACTATTTGGATTAAAGAACGAAGAATTAACCATTAAAAGTCTCCTTTAAATCATTTATTGCTAGCGGTGTTAATAAAATTTGCTTCGCTTTTAGTAAACAAAGACTATTTAAATTTGACGCTAAAACTAATTCAATATTTTTTAAATTACGAGTTGACATTTTTAAATAATCAGTTTTTTTTGAAACAATTATTAATAATTTCTGATTGACATCTATATTAGAAATTTTGCAAAAATTACAAAAAGCTTTAGTTTTTGGCGCTTCGAGTAAGTTTTCTAAATTATCAATTACTAAAATACTATTTCTTTTGTTATAAAGTAATGTTTGCAAAGATAATTGTCGTTCTTTTTGATTTAATTTTAAGGAATTAATTCTTGGCTTAGGACCAAAAATAACCCCACCACCTTTCCATAAAGGGGAACGATTTGACCCAGCCCTAGCTCGGCCTGTTCCTTTTTGTTTCCATGGCTTACGGCCACCACCCCTAACTTCACCTCGAGTTTTAGTTGAAACTGTTCCTTGTCTTTGTTGTCTTGAAATGTCTTTATGTATTAAATAGTTTCCAGATGTTTCAAGAACAGTTAGTTCCAATTTTTGTTGATTATCTGATATTTGACCACTATTATCTAGTACGTTATAGGTTACAAATTTTTTAACAGCCATAATTTATTTTACTGTAATCATATTTAAGAAAATAGAAATAAAATTAATGCGAGGCAATAATACTTAATAAATTACCTGGTTTGCCTGGTACAGACCCTCTTACCACTAATATATTTTCTTTATTATCTACTAGTACAATTTTTAATTTTTTAATATTTATAATTTTGTTTCCTAATTGACCGGCCATTTTTTTACCTGGTAGCACACGACCCGGAGTTGTTCCCATTCCAATTGAACCAGGTGCTCGGTGATTTTTGGAACCGTGAGTCATAGGACCTCGAGCAAAGTTATGACGTTTTTGAAGTCCAGAAAACCCTTTTCCTGAACTTTTTCCTGTAATATCAACCAACTGACCCGAGGTAAAAGTTTCTACATTTAAAACTTGGCCGATCTGAAAATCTTCTGGATTATTAATCCTAAATTCTTTAAGATATTTTAAAGGTTGAATATTTGACTTTTGTAGATGACCTAATTCTGGTTGTGTTAATGATTTACTTGAAACGTTTCCATAACCAATTTGAATTGCATTATAGCCATCTTTTAAAACTGTTTTAACTTGTGTGATAATACATGGCCCAATTTTTAAAACTGTAACTGGTATTATTTTACCAGATTCATCAAAAATTTGAGTCATGCCAATTTTATTTCCTAATAAGCCTAAAGACATTTTATTTCTCCAATTTTATACACGCAAAAACATTTAAAGATAGATGAAATATATAAAAATAACTCTATTATTTTTATTAGTATCACTCATCTAATTTAAATATCTTAAAATGATTAATCTATTTAAGACAATGATACACTTTTATTTGAAAAAAAATATTTTCGGATAATCTAATTACATTAACGGAGTTCGAATTATTATAATTAGATTAGTATACATTAATAAAAAATAAAAATATGGGAAAAGTTGTTGGAATAGATTTAGGTACAACGAATTCAGTAGTAGCTGCTATCGAAGGTGGAAAACCAAGTGTTATAACAAATGCAGAAGGATTACGAACAACACCTTCAATTGTTGCATATACAAAAAAACAAGAATTATTAGTAGGACAAATTGCGAAACGACAAGCTGTAATAAATCCAGCAAATACATTCTTTTCGGTTAAGCGATTTATCGGATCCAAAGTAGATGAAATTTCAAGTGAATCAAAAGAATTACCTTATAAAGTAATTGAAGATCAAAATAAAAATCTTAAAATCAATTGTTCTTCTTTAAATAAAGATTTTAGTCCAGAAGAAATTTCAGCTCAAGTATTAAGAAAATTAGTTACAGACGCTAGTACATATTTAGGACAAGAAATTACTCAAGCTGTTATTACGGTTCCAGCTTATTTTAATGATTCGCAAAGACAAGCAACAATTGATGCTGGAAAAATTGCAGGAGTTGAAGTTTTAAGAATTATTAATGAACCAACAGCAGCATCTTTAGCTTATGGGTTAGATCAAAAACAAAATGAAACTATACTAGTTTTTGATTTAGGAGGCGGAACATTTGATGTCTCAATTTTAGAAGTTGGAGATGGTATTTTTGAAGTATTATCCACAGCTGGTGACACAAATTTAGGTGGAGATGATTTTGACAAAGTTTTAGTAAATTGGCTTGTAAATGATTTTAAAAAACAAGAAGATATTGATTTAACAAAAGATATACAAGCTTTACAACGATTAACTGAAGCCGCAGAAAAAGCAAAAATGGAATTATCAACTATTGATAAGACAACTATCCATTTACCTTTTATCACAGCAGATAAAACTGGTCCTAAACATATTGAAAAAACGTTGACAAGAGAACAATTTGAAGAATTATCTAAAGAATTAATAAATCGATGCAGAATTCCAGTTGAAAAAGCATTGACTGATGCTAGATTAGACAAATCAAGTATAAATGAAATTGTTTTAGTTGGAGGATCAACTCGAATTCCAGCGATTCAAAATTTAGTCGAGTCAATTACGGGCAAAAAACCAAACCAAACTGTGAATCCAGACGAAGTTGTAGCAATTGGGGCTGCTATTCAAGCAGGGATTTTAGCGGGTGAAATTAAAGATATTCTGTTACTTGATGTAACACCTCTGTCATTAGGCGTTGAAACATTGGGAGGAGTAATGACAAAAATTATTGCTCGAAATACGACAATACCTACTAAAAAATCGGAAATGTTCTCAACCGCTGTTGATAATCAAACAAATGTTGAAATTCATGTATTACAGGGTGAACGCGAATTGGTTAGCGATAATAAAAGTTTAGGAAATTTTCGGTTAGATGGAATTCCAAATGCTAGTCGAGGAGTGCCACAGATTGAAGTAACTTTTGATATTGATGTAGACGGACTTTTATCGGTAAAAGCTAAAGAAATTGAAACTGGGACTGAGCAATCTGTAACAATTCAAGGAGCATCTACGTTAAATCAAACTGAAGTTGAAGAAATGATCAAATCAGCTGAAGAATACGCTAAAGTAGATCAAGAAAAGCGAAAAAATATCGATTTAAAAAACAATGCAGAGGCAATCTGTTATGAAACAAATAAACAATTCTTATTAGTTAAAGATAATATTTCTAATGAAAAACAAGAAACTATATCAAAATTAATTGAAGATACTAAAGGAAATATTCAGTCTGAAAATTTTGAAAAACTAGAAGGACAAATTGAAGAATTGAAATCAGTTATGAAAGATTTATCAGAATTAGCTAATTCTCAAGAAAGTGTAGAATAATTTAGACTCAAATAAACTTATAGAAAGAAGGATTTTAAAAATCCTTCTTTTATTTTTTTTTAAGGATCTTCCTCTTTAAACTTTTAGATAGTAATAAAAATGATTTGTATATTTGACTAATCTAAGATTATTGACACCTAAAAGATTATTCATTTACAGAATCTGGTCGATCCACAATGATACACTCTGTCGTCAAAATCATACTTGCAATGGAAGTAGCATTCTGTAAACCTGAACGGGTTACTTTTGCTGGATCAACTATTCCGGAGTTGTACATATCAACAAACGTGTTATTTGCTGCATTATATCCAATTTCAAAATCCTTTTGTTGAACTTCTTCAACGATAACTGGACCATTAATTCCTGCATTTTCTGCAATTCGTTTTAATGGTGCAAGTATTGCTCTAGAAATGATCATAGCACCTACTAATTCATCTTCTTTTAAATTATTTCGAGCCCAACTAAGTACATTTTCCGATAAATGTGCCAAAGTGGCACCTCCACCAGGAACAATTCCTTCTTCAACAGCAGCACGTGTTGCGTTAATAGCATCTTCAAGGCGTAATTTTTTATCCTTCATCTCTGTCTCTGTTATAGCACCAACTTTAATGACCGCAATCCCGCCTGAAAGTTTTGCTATTCGATCTTGTAATTTTTCGCGTTCGTAAGCAGTATCAACAACATTAATTTGTTTTCTTAATTGTTCGCAGCGAATTTGAACCTCATTTTCTGTTCCATCTGTAATGATTGTAGTTGTTTCCTTACTAACAATTATTCGTCTAGCTTGTCCTAATAAATTTAGTTGAATATTATCAAGACTTAACCCCGCATCTTGAGTAATTACTGTACCGCCCGTTAAAATAGCTATATCTTCTAACATTAATTTTCGTTGTTCCCCAAACCCAGGTGCCCTAACAGCAACTACATTTACTATACCACGAAGTTTATTTAAAATTAATGTTGCTAAAGCTTCTTTTTCGACATTTTCTGCAATGATAACAAGAGGTCGTTTTGTTTTTGTTACTAGTTCTAAAATTGGTAATAAATCTTGTTGAACTAATGTTATTTTTTTATCGGTTAATAAAATAAGAGGATTATCATAAGATACTTCCATTTTATCCGTATTTGTAATAAAATATGGGGAAATAAATCCTTTTTCTAATTTCATACCTTCTGTTATTTCTAATTCTGTTGTTATTCCTTTTCCTTCTTCTAACGATATTACACCTTCTTTTCCTACTTTGGCTAATGCATCAGCAATTAAAGATCCAATAACATTGTCATTTCCTGCAGAAATTGAAGCTACCTGTTGGATTGATTGAATTTCTTCGACCGATTGCGCAAATTCATTAATTTGGGTTACTAAAAATTGAGTCGCTTTTTCCATCCCTAATTTAATCGAAATTGGATTTGCACCTGCTGCCACGTTTTTCAAACCTTCTTTAACCATTGCATACGCTAAAACAGTTGCTGTTGTAGTTCCATCACCAGCAACATCGTTTGTTTTAGCGGCAGCTTGCCGTATTAGTGAAACACCAGTGTTTTCAATATGATCTTCTAGACTAATTTCTTTTGCAATTGTTACACCGTCATTTACAATTTGAGGAGAACCATATACTTTCTCTAGCACAACATTTCTTCCTTTGGGTCCTAAAGTAACCGAAACAGCTTCAACCATTATTTCCATTCCACGTTCTAAAGCTCGTCTAGCATTATCTTGATATAAAATTTTTTTAGCCATTTAGTATGAGATATAATTAAAATTATAAAACTAATGTAAAATATATCTGAGCTATAATGCAAGGCTAATAACAAAATAAACCAAATTTCATATAAAAGCTTTACTAACTTTAATCTTTATTTGTACAATCTATAGAGTAATACAGTTTGGGCTTGTAGCTCAGTGGACTAGAGCACGTGGCTACGAACTACGGTGTCAAGGGTTCGAATCCCTTCTTGCCCAGTATTAAAAATGTAAAAATAAATACATATTTAGTTTGGTCTTAGAACTAAGACTGTATTATAGTTTTGGGGTGTCGCCAAGCGGTAAGGCTGTGGACTTTGACTCCGCCATTCGTAGGTTCGAATCCTGCCACCCCAGTTAACCATATATAATTTTAAGTAATGATCCTTATTAAGGAAAGTGAAAAAATGAAAGCAAAAATACAATTTATAAAGGGACTAGATGAAAAAGTTTTGCCCGATGTCCGTTTAACTCGTTCACGTGACGGAAGTACGGGGACCGCAACTTTTCGATTTAAAAATCCTGATATTTTAAATAAAAGCGCTCCTAAAGAAGGAGAAATCACAGGTATGTACTTAATCGATAACGAAGGTACATTGGAAACTCGCGACGTGTATGCTCGTTTTATTAACGGAAAACCTGAATCTGTTGAATCGATTTATATAATGAAAAGTTCAGATGATTGGAACCGTTTTATGAGATTTATGCAAAAATATGGAGAAATGAATGGATTAGTTTTCACTAAAGCAAATTAAACAAATCGTATGTAGTAAACGAAAAACTTATCCTCCACCGACGATTGTAAGAATTTCAATTTTATCATCATTCGATATAATAATTTTATTCCAGTTTTTTTTTACTACAATATTATGATTGTATTCAACTACTAGCAAAGTGCTATTATAATTAAAGTAATTAATTAAATCTAACATAGTAAATTTAAGATTTGAACACGAATATTTTTCTCCATTAAACCAAAATGTTTTAAATTTTTCTGTTTTATCCACAGTATTCTATTTAATTTTTTAATTTACTAATACTATTTTATAAATTTTTTGTGAATTTTCAAAAATATTTCAAACTAAAAATTCTCCTATTATCTTTTTAAAACTGGACTTTAATTACTAAAAAGTGTTATTATTCAGGTACTATATAGTGTTGTTTTTGGCGAGCGTGGCCAAGTGGTTAAGGCAGTGGGTTGTGGTTCCACCATTCGCCGGTTCAAGTCCGGTCGTTCGCCCTAGTATACTTTCGCCCTATATATTATTAGGTACTAAGAAAATTATTATAAAAATAAAAATAGAGATATGTCACGCTACCGCGGACCTAGACTAAGAATTACGCGTCGCTTAGGTACGTTACCTGGATTTACAAATAAACAATCAAAGAAAAAAGATCGACCAGGTCAACATGGAAAAAGTAATGATGGGAATAGTAAAAAAGTAACCGAATACGGGTTACGATTAGAAGAAAAGCAAAAATTAAAATTTAATTATGGAATAACTGAAAATCAACTTTTTAGTTATGTTAAAGAAGCTAGAAGACGGAAAGGCGTTACAGGTTTAATTTTGCTCCAGTTATTAGAAATGAGATTGGACACAATTTGTTTTACACTGGGGTTTGCCCCAACAATTGCCGCTGCGCGTCAATTAGTAAACCATGGGCATATTACAATAAATGGCGAAGTTTTGAGTATTCCAAGCTTTCAATGTCGAATTAATGATATTGTTGGCATTAAACAAAAATCTAGCTCAAAAAATTTAGTAGAAGAAAATTTAAAAACAACACGATTTACTGATATAGCTTCACACCTAAGTTTTGACAAATCAAAAAATGAAGCAAAAGTTTTAAACTACTGTAGTCGCGATGATATTTTATTAAAATTAGACGAATTATTAGTTATTGAATATTATTCACGTCGTTAATAATCTATTATTTTCACATTAAATTTTTAAATGCTTTGTTATTTATTATCTTCGTTAAGTGAATTAGTCTATTTTATATAAACCTTATACATATAATTAACATGTTAAAATTAAGATTAAAGAGAATCGGTAGAAAACGACAACCTTCATACCGATTAGTAATAATGCCTTCAAGAAATAGAAGGGATGGTCGTGCAATTGAGCAAGTCGGATATTATAGTCCCATAACTAAAGAAGTTAATTTAAAAATAGAAAAAATTATATATTGGCTAAAAGTTGGTGCACAGCCAACCGAATCCGTCGCTAATTTATTAAAAAAAAGTAATATTATACAAGACTAGATAAAATCTATCTAGCGCAATGTTGGGTAAATAATTTTTGAAGTTGAAAAACACAGTTAAAATCTCTAAATACTTAATAACTTATTTAGTTTTAACTGTTTATACAATTTTATCCTGATTTTTTCTACTGTAATTAAATTACATTTTTATTTAAAATGTATAAATTCTACGAGTCTTTGTAAAAAAATCCGAATTCTAGTAATCTATCTTAAACAGAACAGCATATTATTCTAATTAAAAAACAATTTTTCTAATATATATATATATATAATTATAGCATAACAGTTAGTTTTTGCCAAGAAAAATTTCTGTGTTTAAATTTTTATATAAGGATTACCTAATATGGATACTCGTTTATTAGTAATTGCGGCTCCGTTATTAGTTGCTGCTTCTTGGGCACTATTTAATATCGGAAGATTAGCAATCCAACAAATTCAACGTCTTTCACGCTAATATTTTAACATATTTAAACTGTAAAAAATTTTTCAAATTATTTGACTTTTTATGGAATTTGTCTTAAGGTCTAGCTACGGGAAGATGTTTTTAGTAGCTTTAAAAAGGACCTTAAAACGGTGATGAATTTTAAACCTTAAGCTTTTAAATTTATTTAATGTATTTATATATTTTGAGATTTATAATTAACTTATTATCAATAGTGTTATGGCAGTTCCAAAGAGTCGGACTTCTAAAGCTAAAAGTCGAACTCGTAAAGCTAATTGGAAATTAAAAGCAGAGAAAAAAGCTCAAAAAGCATTATCATTGGCTAAATCAGTTCTACAAGGTCAAACTACTAGTTTTATTTATAGTTTAAATGAAGACGAGTAAATCTATAAAATTTATAGATTTACTTGTCTTCATTTAAATTTAATATTAATTAACAATCGCGGGTGTGGCGGAATTGGTAGACGCGCTAGATTTAGGTCCTAGTAACTTATGTTTTGAGAGTTCGAGTCTCTCCATCCGCAGTTTAACGATTTAACTATTTTTTCAGTATCAACGATTAAATAATTTACAGAAATTTATGTATATTTTTGAAAACTTTTAGTTGAAATAAAACAAATGAATCTTCCTTTTACAATACAACAATTACGAATTATTAAAGCAATTGCTTCTGAAAATAGTTTCACAAAAGCAGCAGAAGTTTTATTTATTTCTCAACCTTCGTTGAGTAAACAAGTAAAAATTTTAGAAAATCGACTTGGTATCTTATTAGTTAATAGGGAGAATAATCGAATATCCTTGACCGAAGGGGGAAAATTATTTCTTCAATACTCAGAACGAGTACTAGCTTTATGTGAAGAAAGCTGTCGAGCAATAAATGACTTAAAAAATGGTGAACGTGGAAATTTAACGGTCGGAGCAAGTCAAACAATTGGAACATATTTAATGCCACGAGTTTTGGCTTTATTTGCACAACATTACCCGCAAATTAGTCTAAAAGTTCAAGTTGATTCAACAAGAATAGTAGCTAAAAATGTTGTTGATCGTAATATTGATATTGCTGTTGTTGGAGGAGATGTACCTAGTGAATTGAAAAAAAGCCTTAAAATTGAAAGCTTTGTCGAAGATGAACTAAAATTAATTATACCTAAATCACATCCATTTGCTAGAAATAAAAAAATGTATATAAACAAAGACGATTTATATCATTTAAATTTTATTAGTTTAGACCCCAGTTCAACAATTCGAAAATTTATTGATAATATCTTAATTCAGAATAATATTCAAATTAAACAACTAAATATAATAATGCAATTGAATTCTATTGAGGCAATTAAAACGGCAGTGAGTTTAGGACTTGGAGCGGCATTTGTTTCTTCTTCTGCGATTGAAAAAGAAGTTGAACTAAAAACTATTGAAATTGTTAATATCGAAAATATTAAAATAACACGAACGTTATCAATCATCACTAATAAGGAATGTTATAGGTCAAAAGCCTTTGAATTTTTTTATAATGAATTATATTCATTAAAAAATTTAACCCAATATTAAATATTTACTACGTTATAAAAAATTTGACTTAATTAATTTTTGTTTAGTAAGATTCATGTGCTATCTTTAAATATATTTTAAATTATGAAATATGCAATTGTAGAAATCAGCGGAAGACAATTTTGGGTCGAAACTGGAAAATACTATGATTTAAATCGTATACCAACAAAACTCGGACAAGAAATTATCCTAAATCGTGTTCTATTATTGAATAATGAAGGTGAAATTTTAATTGGGAAACCATATCTTGAGAAAGTGAAGATCAAAGGAAAAGTTCTAGAACATTTACGAGGTCGTAAAACACTTGTTTACAAAATGCGTCCGAAAAAAAAGACACGAAAAAAACAAGGACATCGTCAAGAATTAACTCGGGTTCTTATTGAAGAAATAAATATTTATTAATAATCAAAGGATTTTTCTATGGCTCATAAAAAAGGTGCAGGTAGTACAAAGAACGGTCGTGATTCAAATTCAAAACGACTTGGTGTAAAAGAATTTGGGGGACATTTTGTTAAAGCTGGTAGCATTTTAGTACGGCAACGTGGTATGAAATTTAAACCGGGAATTAACGTTGGCTGTGGAAAAGATTTTACCTTATTTGCTTTGGTTGAAGGTACTGTTAAATTTGATTATAAAGATGCTAAACATAAACGAGTAAATATAATTGTTTAAATAGAATTATATTTTTATTTTATTCAAATTATAAACTCTTAAAAATTTTAAATACAACAAATTTATTGGATTTCCAAATGTTAAAAACCTTATTTAATCAAAATTCAATAGCTGATAAATATAAAAATTTAGTAAATCAGATTAATGTTTTAGAAACTACAATGCAAACATTAACTGATTCAGAATTAAGAGCAAAAACATTTGAATTGAAAAGAATCCAGCCAACTGAGCAAAATAAAGACTTTTTAATTGCCAATTCATTTGCAGTTACAAGAGAAGCAAGTATCAGAACATTAGGGTTACGTCATTTTGATGTCCAAGTAATTGGAGGGTTAGTCCTTAACGAAGGTCGAATAGCAGAAATGAGAACTGGTGAAGGAAAAACTTTAGTAGCAACTTTACCTACATATTTAAATGCGTTGACAGGAAAAGGTGTTCATATTGTTACAGTAAATGATTATCTTGCTGAACGAGATCAAATTTCAATGGGTCAAATTTATCGTCTTTTAGGATTAAACACTGGTTTAATTCAAGAAAATATGTCGATTGAAGAACGTCAGCAAAATTATGATACTGATGTTACATATGTAACAAATAGTGAACTGGGTTTTGATTTTTTACGAGATAATATGGCTTTAAATTTAAAAGAAGTTGTATTACGTCCTTTCAATTATTGTATCGTTGATGAAGTTGATTCTATTTTAATTGATGAAGCTCAAACGCCTTTAATTATATCGAATACAATTAATACTTCTATTGATAAATTTATTGTTAGTGCAGAAATTATTGAATATTTGGAAGTAAATGTACATTTCAAAGTAGATGAAAAGAAAAAGAATGTTATTTTAACGGAACAAGGAACAGTTCAAATTGAAAAAATTTTGAGTATCAAAGATCTTTATAACCTAAATGATCCTTGGATTCCTTATATAATAAATGCGTTAAAATCGAAAACTTTGTTCTTTCGAAATGTTCATTATATTATTCAAAATAACCAAGTAATTATTGTTGATGAATTTACGGGGCGGATCATGCCAGATCGAAGATGGAGTGATGGTCTTCACCAAGCTGTAGAAGCAAAGGAAGGTCTTCCGATACGTGAAAATACTCAAACAGTAGCGTCTATTACTTATCAGAATTTCTTTTTATTGTATCCTAAATTAGCTGGAATGACTGGTACAGCAAAAACAGCTGAACTTGAATTTGAAAAAATTTATCGCTTATCTGTTGACGAGATACCAACTGCGCGCCCAATTCTTCGATCTGATTTATCAGATTTTATCTACAAAGACCAACTTTCAAAATGGAATGCGATTGCAAAAGAATGTAAAAATATTTCTTTCCAAGGCCAACCCATACTAATTGGGACCACAACTGTTGAAAAGTCGGAAATGTTAGCCCAATTACTTAAAGAATATCAGTTATCTTACCAACTGCTAAACGCTAAACCTGAAAATGTTCGGCGAGAGTCAGAAATTGTTGCTCAAGCTGGTAAAAAAGGAAATATTACTATAGCAACAAATATGGCTGGAAGAGGTACAGATATCATATTAGGTGGTAATAGTGAATTTAAAATACGTAAACAACTTTATACAATATTGGTATTTTACAAAAACAAAAATCAGTTTGGAAAAAAACCTAATATATTTTCGTTCATTAATGGGCTAGGGTTATGTTCTCAAAAATTCGTCAGTGTATTACTTACATTAATTAATAACAAAAGATTTTTCTTTCTGTCAGACACAGAAATTTTACAAATTTTGAATGAAAGCAACAAAATTCGAATTTTTAAAAATAATTATCAGTCGTCGATTAATTTTTTAATTAATCAATTATTATTGTTTGAAAAAAAATATCAAAATTTAGAAAATTCAATTGTTAAAAATTTAGGTGGATTATATGTAATAGGAACTGAAAGAAATGATTCAAAGAGAATCGATAATCAACTACGTGGGCGTTGTGGCCGCCAAGGCGATCCGGGTAAGTCTAGATTTTTTTTGAGTATTGACGATACTTTATTCAGAAAATTTGGTGGTGCTAATATTCAAAATGTTATGCAAAATCAATTTATTGATGATTCTCCCTTAGAATCTAATTTACTAACAAAAAGCGTTGATTTAGCTCAAAAACGAGTTGAAGAACAAGCTTATGATGGCCGTAAATATTTATTTGATTATGATGATGTATTAAATAAACAGAGAAATGTTGTCTATTATGAAAGAAGGCAAATTTTAGAAAGCAAGTCGGTCAGGGATAAAATTTTAGCGTATGGAGAACAAGTAATTTTTGAAGTTAGTAATGAATTAAAAGGGAAAAATTTAAAAAATAAACAAGCATTTTCTATAATTGAAAACTTATTTGGAACAACATTATTAGTAAATTTAATCTCAAAAATTAACTCAAATTCCAAAATTCTAGAAACGTTAGAATTAGAAACGTATTTATATCAAGAATTTTGGTTGTCATATCAACTAAAAGTAATAGAATTAGAAATTCGTGAGCCAGGTATAATCCGAGCATTGGAACGAACATTAATTTTAATATATATTGATATAGTCTGGAAAGAACATCTACAAAAAATGTCTTTATTACGCGATGCGGTCGGTTGGCGAGGATATGGTCAAAGAAATCCATTGTTTGAATACAGAGAAGAAGCGTACGACTTATTTCAAATAATTGGTCAAACAACTCGTCACTTAGTAATTTATGATCTAATTCGATCATCGATGCTATAAATAAACTCTATAAAATATTTATTATGACAAAACGAACATTATCAAATAAAACTCGTAGTTCTATTTTAAAATTATCAGGATTTCGAGCACGGATGGCAACACCGCAAGGTAGAAAAACAATTCAAAAAAGACGGAAAAAAGGACGAAGAAAATTAGCTATTAAAAATTAAATGAATTTATTATTAGAGTTAACTAATTTTGTTGACACTAATAATAAATAATTTTTTATTTAAAATTTATATAATAGTATTCTAGATTATTAATTTTTTAAGTAATTTTTATGAATTTTAACGATGAGTTAACACTCTTATTAAAGGCCAGGTATCCTGTTATTTACATAAATACTATTGAAGAAGACCGAGTAGAATATATTATTCGTAAAAGTATTAAAACTAACTTAAATAGAAGTATATATAGTTGGGATTTCGTTGACGGTTATACAAATAATCCTAATAATGAAGGGTTTGCTAAACGAAACCCATTACAAGCTCTCGAATTAGTCGAACGACTAACTTCTGAAACTCCAGCAGTATTTTTATTAAAAGATTTTAATCGATTTTTAACAGATATATCTATATCTCGGAAATTAAAAAATATTAGTCGACTTTTAAAATTACAACCGAAAACTATTATTATCATTGGATCAGAGTTAAATATTCCTAGAGAACTACAAGATTTAATAACAATTATCAACTTTTATTTACCTGTTGAAAATGAAATTGAACAAGAACTTTCTAGATTAATTAATTCCTTAAATATTCAAATTGATCCAGAAACTCTAGAAAATTTAACAAGAGTTTGTCAAGGACTTTCTTTGGAACGAATTAGAAGAGTTTTATCCAAGATTATTGCTACCTACAAAACAATTGATGAAAACAGTATTTCAGTTTTATTAAGCGAAAAAAAACAAATAATTGGACAAACTGAAATCTTAGAATATTGGTCCAGTAATGAAAATATCCAAAAAATTGGTGGAGTAGATAATCTCAAAGACTGGCTACGGAAACGAAAGACATCTTTTGGAATTCAAGCATCAAACTATGGATTGCCTACCCCACGAGGACTATTATTAATAGGAATTCAAGGAACTGGTAAATCACTTACAGCTAAAGCTGTAGCAACAGAATGGCAGCTACCGTTATTAAAATTAGATGTGGGAAAATTATTCGGAGGCATTGTTGGTGAATCTGAATCGCGTCTTCGTCAGACTATTGAGTTGGCAGAAACTTTATCGCCTTGTATTTTATGGATCGATGAAATTGATAAAGCATTTACAATTAATGATAGTAAAAGTGATAGTGGTACTAGTAATAGAGTATTAGCAACTTTTATAAGTTGGCTTTCAGAAAAAACAAAACCTGTCTTTGTTGTTGCGACAGCAAATAATGTAGATTTATTACCATTAGAAATTATTAGAAAAGGTCGGTTTGATGAAATTTTCTTTCTGGATTTACCGAACAGACATGAGCGCGAAGAAATTTTTAAAATTCATATGCAAGAATTTCGACCTGAAACCTGGATGTTATTTGATTATGAACAACTTGCTAAGTTATCTGAATCATTTTCTGGTGCAGAAATTCGACAAAGTATTATCGAAGGTATGTACCATGCTTTTTATGAAGAACGTGAATTTACAACTGACGATATTTGTCGTGCATTAAAAGAATTAATTCCATTAGCTCAGTTAGAAAATAACCAAACCTTAAAATTACAAAATTGGGCTGTATCTGGGCGGATTCGTTCAGCCTCTTCAAAAGATATTTATATAACATAATTTATTAAATGAAACAAAGCTTACTAAAATCAATAGCGGATTTACGATTTGCTATAATTATTTTATTAGTAATAGCATTTTGTAGTATTATTGGGACAATAATCGAACAAGATCAATCAATTGAAATTTATAAATCGAATTATCCATTAAATAGTCCGGTTTTAGGATTCTTATCCTGGGATTTGATACTTAAATTTGGGCTTGATCATGTATATAAAACTTGGTGGTTTATCACTCTTATTATTATTTTTGCGACTAGTTTAATATCTTGTACAATTTTACAACAAATTCCTTCCTTAAAAATAGCACGTAGGTGTCAATTTTTCAGAACACCACAACCTTTTTCTAAGCTAAAAGTTCACAGAAAAATTTTTGACTCAAATTTAAGCCAATTATTATTTAAAATAAAACAAAATCAATATTCGATCTTTCAACAAAAAAATATCCTTTATTGTTATAAAGGGTTAATTGGACGAATTGCTCCTTTAATTGTCCATTTTAGTATGATTTTAATTTTATTAGGATCACTTTTAGGTTCAATAACAGGATTTAAAGCCCAAGAAATCATTCCTAAAACTGAAACTTTTCATATTCAAAATATTGTAGCCAATGGGCAATTGACTTTAATTCCTCGAATTTCAACTAGAATAAACGACTTTTGGATAACTTATTCGCCAAAAAAGACCATAAATCAATTTTATTCAAACATTTCAATGTTAGATAAAACTGGTAATGAAATTTGGCAAAAAACTATATTTGTGAATTCACCTGCTCGTTATAATAATATAACTTATTATCAAAGTGATTGGAATTTAATTAGTTTGAGAATGAAAGATGAGAACTCATTAATTTATCAATACCCATTAATCAATATTTTTAATAATCAAAATAAAATTTGGCTATCTTGGGTTCCAAATACCGCAGACTTAAACGATGGTCTAACAGTATTAGTTAATAACTTACAAGGATATTGTTCTGTTTATAATAAATTTGGTAACTTTATTGGTAATTTAGAACTAAATGAAAGCTTTCAAACTGGCCAAACTATCACTCTACTTGACTTGATAGGTTCAACTGGATTGCAAATTAAAATAGATCCTGGTATCCCTATCATCTATTTGGGTTTTGCTTTTCTAATGTTAAGTACTTTAATTAGTTATTTAACTTACTCACAAGTATGGGTAGTTAAAAATGGTAATACTATATATTTGGCTGGTAATACAACTCGTGCAACTTTCGAGTTTGAGCTAGAATTTTTTTCATTTAGTAAACTAAAGAGTTTTAAAAATACGGATTAAGTTCAACGGAAAACTAAATAAAAGAATTTTATATTTCTACATTACTTTTAAAATACATGCCTACTATTCAACAATTAGTTCGTTCAAGACGTATACAAATTAAGAAAAAAACAAAATCACCTGCGTTACTTGATTGTCCGCAAAGACGCGGTGTCTGTACAAGAGTCTATACAACAACCCCAAAGAAACCAAACTCGGCTATTCGAAAAGTAGCTCGAGTAAGATTAACATCCGGGTTTGAAGTTACAGCGTATATCCCAGGTATTGGACATAATTTACAAGAACATTCAGTTGTTTTAATTCGTGGTGGACGTGTTAAAGATTTACCAGGGGTTCGTTATCATATTATTCGTGGCGCTTTAGATAGCGGTGGAGTAAAAGATCGAACGCAACGCCGTTCAAAATATGGAGTTAAAAAACCTAAAGGTAATAAGTAATTGTTACTGCAAAACTAGAAAATATAATCATAACTAAATTAGTGAAATTAATAATTCAGCTAATTATTATTATTATAATTGAACAAATTATATAACACTTAAATACTTTAAAATATTTTATGTCTCGTCGTAATATTTCAAAAAAAAGATTTCCTGATGCAGATCCTAAATACAATAGTTATTTAGTTAGTTTACTAATTCAAAGAATTTTAAAATCCGGTAAAAAGACGATAGCGCAAAATATTGTTAATGGAGCCTTTGAGATAATAAAAACTAAAACAAATGAAGATCCGTTAATGATTTTTGAAAAAGCTATTAAAAATGCTAGCCCAATCGTGGAAGTCAAAGCTCGCCGTATAGGAGGATCAACATATCAAGTACCAATTGAAGTAAGTTCGTTTCGAGCAACGAATTTAGCGTTACGGTGGGTAATTAGAAATTCGCGAACTAGAGTTGGTCGAACTATGTCAATAAAATTAGCAAGTGAAATAATTGACACAGCTAATGATATTGGTAATACTATAAAAAAGAAAGAAGAAACACACCGCATGGCAGAAGCAAATAAAGCTTTTGCACATTTCCGCTATTAAGTGTTTAAAATATATACAATATTGTTAGTATTTTTTTGATCTACTATTCTGATATTTGTATTTTTAAGTTTTTCCTAAATAAATAATTAAATTTATGTCAACAAAAATGAATGAAAAAATTCGTGTAAGGTTAGAATCATTTAATCATGAACTGTTGATGACTTCATGTCGTAAAATTCTTGATCTTACTCAAAATATTGATCTAGACAATGTGGGAATTGTTTCCCTTCCGACCGATAAGCGTATTTATTGTGTTTTACGGTCTCCGCATGTCGACAAAGATTCGCGTGAACATTTTGAATTGAGGATTCATAAGAGAATCATAGAAATCCATTACGATTCAAGTGTTGATATTTTTAATTTGTTATCAGAATCGGATTTACCATCAGGAGTATTATACCGTATTTTGTTATCGTAGCAGTTATTAACTAATAATTGTATTTTGTTATTTATAAAATATTTTTGATTTTATAAATAACATCCTTAATTAACAGTAGTGAAGAAAACAAAAAAATAATAAACTAAATTCTTTATAATAATTGCAATATTTCTGTAATTGATTTATCATATCTTATGAGATTCTTTTTAAATCTTAAAATCAGCGATATATGTACGTATGTATGCGGGAAGACAGACTTGAACTGTCACGCCTTGTTATAGGCGGCGGATTTTAAGTCCGCTGTGTCTACCAATTCCACCACTCCCGCTTATTTATAAAACTATTATATAAAAAGGAATAAATAAAAGCAATAGTATAGCAAAAAATGTGTAGGCGGCACCCAGATTTGAACTGGGGATAGAGGATTTGCAATCCACTGCCTTACCACTTGGCCATACCGCCACTATTATTAATAGCATAACAGTTCTAAAACTCAAAAGTCAATAATAATAATAACTATTGTTTTTTAACCTATTTAAAAACGATTGTGAATAGAAATTCAAATCTTTTAATAAACTAATTATATCAATATATCTATTTTATGTTTGAAAAATTCACTGAAGGTGCCATAAAAGTAATTATGCTTTCACAAGAAGAAGCAAGAAGAATGGGGCATAATTTTGTTGGAACAGAGCAACTACTTTTAGGAGTTGTAGGCCAACGTCAAGGTTTAGGGGGAAAAGCTCTCCGTTTACTAGGTATAACTTTAAAAAAAGCACGTAAAGAAGTAGAAAACTATATAGGGCGCGGTACAGGTTTTGTTGCGTCAGAAATCCCTTTTACACCACGGGCAAAGCGTGTTCTAGAAATGGCAGTTCAAGAGGGTAAAGATATTGGTCAAAACTATGTTGGGACAGAGCATATTTTGTTAGCCCTGATTGCTGAAGAAGATGGTGTAGCGATTAGAACAATTGAGAAATTAGATGTGGATATTATCCATTTACGAAATAAAACATTAAGTTTAATCAAAGAGAATCAAGAGGAAATTCTACGCCCATTAACCGAATCAGAAAAACGGATTCTTGATAGAGATGGTGATTTAACACCAACATTAAACGAATATACAGATAATATAACAGAAGACGCTATAGCAGGTGAACTAGATCCAGTAATTGGGCGTGATAATGAAATTTTCGATGTTATCAAAGTTTTAGCTAGACGTAGAAAAAATAACCCAGTTCTGATTGGGGAGCCAGGAGTAGGAAAGACAGCTGTAGCCGAAGGTTTAGCACAACTTGTCTTGACTAAAGAAGTCCCTCGTTTTTTAGAATCTGCGGAAATTATGTCTCTTGATTTAGGTTCTTTGCTTGCAGGAACAAAATATAGAGGTGAGTTTGAAGAAAGACTAAAACGCATTATAGAAGAAGCACAGATGGTACCATCAATTATTTTAGTTATTGATGAAATTCATACATTAGTTGGTGCTGGGGCGGCAGAAGGTGCTGTAGATGCTGCAAATATTTTAAAACCAGCATTAGCGAGAGGGAAATTCCGTTGTATTGGAGCAACTACATTAGAAGAGTATCGTAAATATATTGAACGAGATGCTGCATTAGAACGACGTTTTCAACCGGTTAAAGTTGACGAACCTACAGTTGGAGTAACTATTAATATATTATATGGTTTACGTAGAAAATTAGAAAACCATCATAGTCTGTGCTATCATGATAAAGCTATAGAAGAAGCAGCTATACTTAGTGATAAATTCATAGCAGATAGATTTTTACCAGATAAAGCTATTGATGTTTTAGATGAAGCTGGATCACTAGTTCGATTAGAAAATAAACGACTACCAGACGGAATTTTATTATTATTGGAAGAATTGCGAGAAACACTAAAAGAAAAAGAGAGTGCAATTCGTGATCAAGATTATAACGTTGCGGGACAATTGTTAGACTATGAGATGGAAGTTCGAATTCAGATTCAAATTATGAAACAATCTTTAGAAATTAATGAAAAAGCAGGACTTCAACGTATTCATATTGATATGGTAATGGAAGAAGATGTTGGACAAGTTATTGCTGGTTGGACAGGGATTCCTATGACTAAAATTTCTGAAGATGAGTCACAAAAGCTATTAAAAATGGAAGAAACTCTACATGAAAGGCTTATCGGTCAACATCATGCGATAGTTTCAGTATCAAAAGCAATTAGGCGTGCACGTGTAGGATTACGTAACCCAAATCGTCCAATTGCAAGTTTCATTTTTGCAGGTCCGACTGGTGTTGGAAAGACTGAATTAACAAAAGCATTAGCATCTTATATGTTTGGAAGTGAAGATGTTATGGTTAGGCTTGATATGTCCGAATACATGGAGAAGCATACAGTAGCGAAATTAATTGGTTCACCTCCAGGCTACGTTGGATATAGCGAAGGCGGTCAATTAACTGAAGCGGTTCGCAGTAAACCTTATACGGTTGTATTATTTGACGAAGTAGAAAAAGCTCATCCAGATGTTTTTAATTTATTACTACAGATACTAGATGATGGGCGATTAACAGATTCCAAAGGTCGAACAATTGATTTTAAAAATGCGCTAATTATTATGACTTCAAATGTTGGGGCAAAAATTATTGAAAAGGAAAGTGGGATTCAAACACGAAAACCATCTTCAAGTAATTTCGACATTAATTCTAATTTCTTATCTAATGCTAGTGATCCGGTATTAGATCCAGCTCTTTTTAAACGTATTACGTTTCTAGTTAATGAAGAATTAAAAAAATATTTCCGGCCTGAATTTTTAAACAGGTTAGACGAAATTATTGTATTTAGTCATTTAACACGACAAGATATAGTTCAAATTTCGGAAATTATGATCAAACAATTAAAAGATCGAATGAAAGAAAAAGAAATTACATTAATAGTTAAAGATCCAGTAAAACATATGTTAGTAGAACAAGGATTTGATCCAATTTATGGTGCCCGTCCTTTGCGACGAGCGGTGATTAATCTTTTGGAAGATAATTTAGCATGTGAATTTTTGGCAAAACCTTTATATCCAAAGACAAAGCTTATTGTCGACGTTGATTTAGAGAATCAAGTTGTTGTAACTGTTAATTATGACCATGTTGATCCTAAACTTTTATCGAATCAAGAAACAAAAGAATAATGTGAAATCGTCATTGTTCTGAGTCATTTCCATATACAAAATCAAGTTTATGAACAAGCTTGATTTTGTATATGGAAATGACTATTTTTGAGTTTTGGTTAATTTTAAATTTTACTTAGTAAATTCATAGGTGAACTTGAACTGGCATATATTTTCTTTTCCATACGACCGGCACAATAAGCTAAACGGCCTGATTTAACGGCTAAATTCATTGCATAGGCCATTTTTTCTGGATTCTTAGATTGAGAGACTGCTGTATTTAATAATACACCATCAACACCTAATTCCATAGCCATTGCTGCCTCACTTGCTGTTCCAATACCTGCATCTACAATAACTGGGATGCTTGAATTTTCAATTATAATTTTAATATTTGCAAGATTATTTAGTCCCTGACCTGATCCAATCGGTGATCCAAGTGGCATTACAGTCGCACAGCCTAAATCTTCTAAATGTAAAGCTAACATAGGGTCTGCATTAATATAAGGCAATACCGTAAAACCCTTTTTGACTAAAAATTCGGCGGCTTTTAAAGTTCCTATTGGATCAGGTAATAAATATTTAGGATCAGAGATTACTTCAAGTTTTATAAAAAAATTATCCTCTTGTCCAATTTGACAAGCTAACTCATGCCCCAGAAAAGCCATCCGAATAGCTTCTTCAGCAGTTTGAGAGCCTGCTGTATTGGGAAGTAACCATAATTTTTTCCAATTTAATGTATTTAAAAAATTATTACTATCATTATGCAAGTTTGTCGGTAGCCGTCGGATTGCAACCGTAACAATTTCACAGTCACTTGTTTCAATACTCTTAACAGCTGTTTCAAGATTTTTGTATTTACCGGTCCCTAACATTAAACGAGAAGAAAAAGATTTATTTCCAATTTTTAATTTTTCAGAATTGTCAATCATTTTTTAATTTTTACTAAATACTCCCCAGGTAGGACTTGAACCTACGGCCAATCGGTTAACAGCCGATTGCTCTACCACTGAGCTACTGAGGATAATACATCAACTTATTTTATTCTATCAAGATTATTATAATTTTTCAAAATTAAAGTAAAATTTAAATCTTACTTTAATCTTTTTTATTCAAAATTAAAAATCTTAAAATATTTGTATCAAACTTTAAATCAGCAATAAATTTGTTCAAATATTTAGGCATACTGGAAAAATTAATTTGAATAAAATTTCCTTTTTTTCGATTATTGATAGAATAAGCTAAATCTCTTTTACCCCGAGAAATGACTGAGATCTCTAATGCACTTAAATTTTGTAAAGCTTTTGCATAATTAAAAGCCCAAGTTTTTAATTCACTTTCATTAAATTCTTCTGTTAGAAGAATCATCATTTCATATTTTACTGTTCCTGACATTCCTTGTGATCTAATAAAAATTAAATAGATATTACTTAATTTTTGTTAAAAGTGTCAATTTTTAGATTTAGTGGAATAGGGCTATTTTTTCGGATATTTCAATCGCTCGAAATTAAAATATCCGAAAAACAAAATTCATAAAATAAAAGATGTTATATTAAAATAATAATAAACAAGATCTTTATTGTAATAATAATTAAATAAAAATTAAATGGACTGGAATAATATTCAAAATTTTTCATCAAACATAGTCTTTGGAATTTTACTATTTGCCATGATTATTTATTGGCTTAATTTATTTTTCTTTAATTGGACAAATATATTATCTAAAGTGGGGCAATTTAGTGGGATTTTAGCAAATCTATTGTTATTCTTTATTCTTTGTTCAAGATGGATTGTAGCAGGATATTTCCCATTAAGTAATTTATATGAATCATTGCTTTTTTTAACCTGGACATTATTAACAATCTATCTTTTTCTTGAATTCAAAACCAAAAGTAAGCTAATGGGAGCAATTCTCATACCTGTTGCTTTGTTAATTAGCGGATTTGCTAATTTAACTTTATCTCCGGAAATGCAAAAATCAAGTCCTTTAGTTCCTGCATTACAATCAAATTGGTTAATGATGCATGTCAGTATGATGATGTTAAGTTATGCTACATTAATAATGGGATCACTGTTATGTATTCTATTTTTAGTAGTATCAAACTATGAAGATGTTGATTTACAATTAATTGATGAGTCATATTTACCTTTGTACAATGTTATGCTTGACTATTACGAAACAAAACTTTTTTCACCATCAGATGAAGTTTCAGAGTTAGGAAAATTAAAATTATTGCATAGCTTAGATAACTGGAGTTACAGAATTATTGGTTTAGGATTTCCTTTTTTAACAATTGGAATTATTGCTGGTGGGGTTTGGGCAAATGAAGCTTGGGGCTCATATTGGAGCTGGGATCCAAAAGAAACTTGGGCTTTAATTACTTGGATAATTTTTGCTACTTATTTACATTCAAGAATTACAAAAGGATGGGAAGGGAAAAAAACAGCCATACTTGGCGCGCTTGGCTTCTTTGTAATTTGGGTTTGTTATTTAGGGGTTAATTTTTTAGGTAAAGGTTTACATAGTTACGGTTGGTTATCTTAGAAATAAGCTTATTTTTCAATAAGCTTATTATATTTACTAAAGTTAGTTATTGATAATTAATATTAATAAGCTAACCCTAAACTTCGAGTAGTTTCAGCACCTAAATATACTCTTACACTTAAAAAATCTGTAGGACATGCTGTTTCACATCTTTTACAACCAACACAGTCTTCAACACGGGGTGAAGATGCTATTTGGCCAGATTTACAGCCATCCCATGGAACCATTTCTAACACATCTGTAGG